TTTTTGAATTTATAATAAACTCTTGGATACAAATCACGAGAATATATATTCTTCCTCTATTTTTTCATTGAGAGGTAAAGGAGTAAATCCTTTTTACGAGATAAAGTTTTTGATCGGAATGGCATATAAATCAACCCCGGGGGACCCCTTAACCATTAAGGGGTTAATAGAACGAATCACACTTTTACCACTAAACTATACCCGCTACAATCCGATTATTATGTATAAATCCACTTTTTGTCGAACAATATATTTGTTGGTAATCAAAAGATACGAAGGAATCGGGAAAATTCGAGCGTAAACGAGAAGACGTAATGAGATTAGGACCAAATTTTATCCCAAGTTTTTTGCTTAGAAGTTTTTATATGGCTTGACAAAACTATTTAAGTCGTAACATAAAAATGCGGCGAACAAGAATTAACAGTTCCCTTCTTTTCCTATCTTACGTTAGAAGAAGAATTTTAATTTTAGTCATTGGAACAAAAGAGACCTGGCCCAGCTAGGTACTGGCCAGGCCGGGGAAATACCTGTTTTTTGTACAAAATCAAAAAGTACTTTTTGATTTATTTTATTTATTCTTATTAATTTTTTTTATACATTTTCTACAGATAAATTAAATAAAAGTATTTTTTGACGTCCTATATTGCCTTTTATTTAATTTATTGTACTTTCTTTTGTGCATTAGGGAGAGATGGCTGAGTGGACTAAAGCGTCGGATTGCTAATCCGTTGTACGAGTTTTTCGTACCGAGGGTTCGAATCCCTCTCTTTCCGTTTTCATTGAAAACTTTTGATTTACTTTTTTTACTAGTTAAATTCAAAATGTGAAAGTTATAAAATCCTACTAACTAACATTTTAAAATCGAGCAAGAAAAACAAACCTTATTTCTTTTTTATTATTCACGTCCAGGATTACGTCCCGGATCATTAGATAAGAATCCGAAGATGAATAAAGAGACAAAGAATATCACTACTGTGTAAACAAATAGTTTTAGAGTAAGCATTACAGAATCTCCAAAAGTTTTTTTAGGAAAAAAAAGAGAGTAGATCTTCCATGCGGATATTTTTATTTTAGCTTCCGTATATAATAATGAAGTCAAATGTGGTGTTTTGAACTTTTTATACAATAAGTTAACTATTTCAATCAAGGTTTCATACTGTAAGATTTATGGGATCTTATTGATTATTAGAAATTTTTTACAATAAAACATGAATTTGTCTAGGGCGGTAGTAAATACTATAAAAAAAGGTATATAAATAATAATATCATCGAAAACTTACAGTAGCTTGCCAAACAAAAGCTAAGAGAAAAAAGAAAAGAGGTATTATTGGCATAACATCTACGACTGGATTTAAAAAAGCGTAGGCTTCGGGCAATTTGGCGGCGAAAAAACTACTTAAAAAAAGGGTAGAATTAAGACAGCTACAGGGCAAACTTAATATATTAAGCATAACTAACGTTTTGTTCTTGAGGGTAATTATATTTATTTTGATTGAGTTATTAATAAGTTGCATTATTTATAGAAGGTTAAAGAAATAAAGTGGATATACAAAAAACCCTTCTTTGATTTTAACTTGCCCAATCAAAAATTCTTCCACTTTGATTCGAAAATCAAAAGTAAATAGAATAAATCATACTTTCATATAATATCTTAATTGAATTAGATGTAATGATCAATAAATTCCTTAGTTTAATTCTATATTTATACATAGAACAATTCTTTCAACAATCTAATTTATTTTATGGGTAGTTAGACTCAAGTTGACGAACAACTAGTACCAATCTTAGTCTTTATTTGTGTCATGGGGCGTCGCCAAGTGGTAAGGCAACGGGTTTTGATCCCGGTATTCGGAGGTTCGAATCCTTCCGTCCCAGTATGTATCTGTATACATACTCAAGATAATTAAAAATTACTATAGGCTTACTCCATATATATCAAAAGAAATAAGAAAAACTTTTTATTTTTTTTGAATGATCTTCTGTTTATGTTTAACAGTATAATAAAAAAAATTATTATTCTTTTTTTTTATGAGTCTTCTATGAAAGATATCTTTTTTCACAAATTTAATAGAGTGTAAATAACCCACGAATTAAATAGAATTGTTATCCATTTATAAAATTGATAAACTCATATGAGTTCTTAGTTTAATATTCGAAGAATAACATTTTAAATTGTTGAATTTATCTTATAAATATCGAGTAAATACCCAGTTTTTTTAAAATGCAGATTCCAAATAAACTTCTTTAGAATTGCCGTACTATTATATTTAATAAAATAAATTAATATATCTAAATATATTATTTAGTAGATATTTTTCTTTTATTTTCTTTAGTTTATATGTGTATATATATTTGTATAAAAATTAAGAATTTAGGATTATTTTGTTAAGTATATTTTCTATATGGAAATCCAAAAGGGCCTATTCAAGTACCTCGTAAATTCAAATTTGTTGGAATTTGTAAAAACCTTTCAATCAAATAAAAAGTATATTACACAGGAATTAACCTTTAGTAGGATTCGGTGATACAAAGAAATCACAAAAAAAGGTATGTTGCTGCCATTTTGATTAAAAGGATAAAAAATCCCCAAAGTACTGTCTAAACCCAATGATTCAAGGCAAAGTAAAGATAAAGAGTTTTAAAACAGGGAAAAACTCTTGTCTCAACAACAAGAACGAGATTAAAATAAAGAAGGTGTGGCCAATTTTTATAGAGTTTTGTCTAATATTTTCCATTTTTTCTACAGTAGAGGGTTTTCCATTTATATAATATTTCTTAATTGTTCCCGGATAGTGTCATCTTTTATAACCAAAAAAGTAGACGGTTCTGGGAATTCTTAAGTGGAATTCTATGAACAAAAAAGTAACGGCTTAATCCTTTCTTTTTTACTTAGATTGATATTAATTGACTAAAACGGGGATTTTCTTTTCGATTTTGTTAATTTATTTGTAAATGCTTTAATATTTTTATGTCACTTCTATAATGTAGTGTCAACCTAATATAAAAATAAATCTAAAAAAAACCTTTAGTTTTTGATTTTATTAAATTCACAAATTTTAATTTTTTTTATTGTATTCTTTTCTCAACATTCCCATTTCTATTGACAATAATGTGTCAAATAAATATAATCTGAGCGTAGAGAAATTACTCTATTTCTCCCCGCTCTTCGGTTTATCTTTATTATGTTCAATATTTATTCTATATTTTTTTATGTTTGTTTTGTCTTTTTTAAATTTTTTGATTGCGTCGTACTATTTTATCTCTTTTTTTATTGGGATTCCTATTGTATCTATACACGACAGACTTCTTTTTTGAGTTCGGGTTGCTAACTCAACGGTAGAGTACTCGGCTTTTAAGTGCGGCTAGCATCTTTTACACGTTTGTATGAAGCAAGTGATTCGTCTATACCATCGGTAGAGTTTGTAAGACCACGACTGATCTTGAAAAAAATGACTGGAAAAAACAGCATGTCGTATCAATAAATAATTAAAAGAATATTATGTTCTTACTGTTATGGGGATAGGGTGAAACCTTGCTTAATTTAACAAGCAAATAAATTCAAACTAAATTGAGAGTTAGGTCGACTAAATAAATGGATAGATCCTAACTATAGGTTCCAATTATAGGAACAAAAAAAGTAACGAGCTCCTGTTCTTAATTTTTGAATGATTACCCGATCTAATTAGACGTTAAAACTATATTAGTCCTTGACGCGGGGAATACTTTTCCCATGAGCGTATTATCAATTTGTTTTGAATCCTAACTATTAGCTATCTCCATTATGTAGTAGAAATAAATGTGTATGAAGAAGGCAGTATATTGATAAAGAAATATTTTTTTAATCAAAAGAGCGATTGGATTGAAAAAATAAAGGATTTCTTACCATCTTGTTATCCAAGCCTAAACCTCTTGGTTGAAAAAACATAGGATCAAGAGTCCGTTTTTGAATCGTATCTTTTTCCGAGGTATCCTATTATTATTTTTAAGATAATACCTTGTTTTGACTCTATCGTACTATGTATCAGTTGATAACCCAATAGATCCGATACTCTTTTCGGGTAAAAAATTTTTAAAATGACGAAATATCCAGGATTTTTAGAGCTAGATAGATCTGGGAAATATCAACTCCTATACCCACTTATCTTTCGGGAATATATGTATGCATTTGTTCGTGATCGTGGTTTAACTAGATGGAACTTATTAAAAAAAGTGAGTTCTCACAATCAATATAGTTTACTGGTTATAAAACGTTTAATTTTTCGAATGTATCAAACGAATCATTTGATTATTTCCCATAAAGATTCTAACCAAAATCAAGTTTTTGGGTTCAATGAGAATTTGTATTATCAAATGATATCAGAGGGGTTCGTCGGCATTGTGGAAATGCCATTTGCCCTACGAGTAACATCTTCCTTACCGGGTCGAGAAATCATAAAGTATTATAATTTACGATCAATTCAGTCAATATTTCCTTTTTTAGAGGAAAAATTTACACATTTAACGTATTCCTCAGATGTACTAATACCCTATCCAATTCATCTGCAAATCTTAGTTCAAACCCTTCGATATTGGGTAAAAGATGCCTCTTCTTTGCATTTATTAGGGCTTTTTCTTCAAGAGTATTATAATTGTAATAGTTTTTTTATTCCAAAAAAGTTTCAAAATAACTATATTTCCATTTTTTCAAAGAGTAATCCAAGATTTTTTTTGTTTCTGTATAATTCTCATGTTTGTGAATATGAATCTGTATTACTTTTTCTCTGTAACCAATCTTCTCATTTACGATTAACATCTTCTGGTGTCTTTTTTGAGCGAATCTTTTTCTATGTAAAAATAAAGCATCCTATAGAAGAAGTGTTTTCTAATGATGGCCTATGGATCCTTCAGGATCTTTTCATGCATTATGTTAGACATCACGGAAAATCAAGTCTGGCTTCAACGGATACACCCCTTTTGATTAATAAATGGAAATTTTACTTTGTCCGTTTATGGCAGTGGCA